TATCTGAATCCTTCCTGGTTGAGACCACGTGTAAAAACAAGATTGCCATAAATTGACTAGATAATATTTCCATTTAGACATTAAAATGGACGTTCCTTTTGAAAACAAAAGGAATTTTCCTTGATACCTAACATAATGCATGAAAAGATCCTTGAACAACCAAAAAAAAGCCTTAAAATACTCAGCACAAACTTCTAGAAAATGTTCTATTTTTTCATAGAAATAGATACGTTCAAGAAAAGCTTCAGAAGATATTGATCGTAAATGAAAAGATTGGTTACGCAGAAAAACGAAGATAGATTCATATTCACACACTTTAGAGTTATATAGGAAGAAGAAGAATCTTTGATTCCTTTTTTTTTTTTTTAAAAAAAAACGAGATTGTTTTGGAATAATACAATAATTCCGATTATGATACTGGTGCAGAAAAAATTGCAATAAATGCAAAGAAGAAGCATCTTTTACCCAATAACGAAGAGTTTGAACCAAGATTTCCAGATGGATGGCATGGGGTAGTAGTATATCTACTACATAATTGGAATGTGCTAATTTGTCTTCTAAAAAAGGAAATATTGAATGGATGGATCGTAAATGAAAAAATTGGACGATCTCTTTCCTTTCTATAAATGGTCTTTCTCGTAGAGAAAATGGAATTTCCAAAACAACGGCAAATGCTTCGAATAGGATTTGACAATATAAATCCGTGTTGTGTCCAAAAAATAAATTTTGTTTAGGATCATTAGCAGAAAAAATAAAATGATTTTGTTGATACATTTGAGTAATTAAACATTTCATAATTAGTAAGCTAGATTTTTTGTCAGAATCCGCATTTAAAATTGATCTATTTAAACCATGATCATGAGCAAGTGTATAAATAGACTCTTGAAAGCTAAGTGAATATAGGAAGTCCTGTTGCTGAGATCTATCTAGATCTAAATATCTTTTGAACTCCTCCATTTGAACCAAAGACAGAGAATTGGGTGGTTATCAAATGATACATAGTGCGATACAGGCAAAACAAGGTACTTTAGTAAGAAAAAAATAGCTACCTCGGTAAACTTTTCAACGGATTCTCTATTCCCTTCTTTTACATTTAATTGAATTTTTCATTATTTGGTTTAGGATAAAAAGATGCTTAGAAATCCTTTATTTTTCAAACCAATCACTCTTTTGATTTTGAAAAAAAAAAATACTTTATCATTATCAATATGCTGCTTCTTTTACACATCTACTTCCATTCCATAATGAACTGGACCAATAACTAAGATTCATATAATCCATGAAGAAACCTGTTCCGTTCTGCAACTGGTACTAATCTATTTTTACCCTAGAATTAGAAATAAGATCGGATAATTATTCAAATTAAGAATAGAAGCTCGTTACTTTTGCTTTCCCTATAATTAATTGAAACCGTAGGGTTCTATCCATTTATTCACTCGACCCTATTTGAAATTGAATTCATTTTGTTCCATTTGAAAAATGGTTTTGTACCGATCTGGTAAGAATCAAATATTCTTTGAATTCTTCATTGATACGACATGCTATTTTTTCCATTCATTTCCTTTTAGGATCAGTCGTGGTCTTTAAAACTTTACCAATAGTATGGACGAATCCTCGCTTCATCCAAATGTGTAAAAGATTCTAACCGCACTTAAAAGCCGAGTACTCTACCGTTGAGTTAGCAACCCGAGAAAGGAATAAGTCGATACAATCATAATAATAAACAATAAAGAAATTATACGAAGTAATCAAAAGATTGAACTTAAAAATTTTCAAATAAAAAATAGAGAGAAATCCAAAAATTTAAATTTATAGACCTTTTTTATTTCAACCAAAAAAACTTCTTACATCAAAGCGAATCCAGCGAACCCACCATTTCCATGAAGTTAAAGTAAAAAATCAAACTTCTGAGACGGAGATAAATAGATACACTTATTATTTCTAATAAATTATATTTGTTAGATACCCTATTGTCAATATAATAAAATTATCCATTTTCTAAAAAGAATAGAATGGAAAACCACAAATAAAAACTTGTGTTGAATTGGCACTCCATAACAAACGGACATAGATACAAAAATGGAAATGGAGAAATGAAGAACTAGCAAAAAAATTAAGGTTTTCTTGTTCTAGATAGAAAATCTAGAATTTTATGGGAATAAAGAGAAATAGGAACGAATAGAAAAAAAAAAGAAAGAGGAAAAATAGTAGAGAAAAGCTATACAAAACTATACAAGTCATGACCCCTTTCTGATCCCATTTTTGCTTAATTCAAAAAAAATTTCGTTTGATTAGGACGAAATTACTTTTTAATTTCTGCCTTAGTTAAAATATCCTGAACAGTTCCTGTAGGTTGAGCACCTTTTTCAAGAAAATAACGAATGACAGGAACATTTAAATAAGTTTGATTCTTTATTGGATCATAAAAACCCACGTTCCGAAGATCTCTTCCTTCTCTTCGGAATCTAACATCAATTGCAACGATTCGATAAACGGCTCATTGGGATAGATGTAGATGAACAATACCCCCCTAGAAACGTATAGGAAGTTTTTTCTTCGTACGGCTCGAGAAAAATGATTTAAGGCTCTATTTATGTATAGACTTCCAATGGCAAATGGGTGTAATTAGACTATGATTTAAGCCCCCTTCCGCCTTTCTCCTTCCTTTCTGAAAGGGAAAAACCATTTGTACTCATAACTCAAGTTGAAAAATTTTCAAAAAGCTAAAAAAAAAATATTTTTAAGATTTCTTTTATTGAGTGGTCTTTAAATCCCTTTCTTTTTACTAAATTTTTAGTCAAATTTGATTTGAATGCCTCAGAATGAGGCAGTTATTGATACAATTGAAAGGGTGTTTTCTTGTTCTGGTATCCTTTATCCTTATTTTTAATCATTGGGTTTAGACATGACTTCGGTAATTTTGAATCCTTTCAAAATGGCAGCAACATACCCTTTTTTGTGACCTTTTTCAAAGAATCAGCCAAACATTTGATTCCCTGTGATACACTTTTTGTACCGAAAGCGTTTTCTTAATTCCAAGAATTTTTTTTTTTTGATTGGAAACTTTGGAACCTTTCATTTCTATATCAAAAATATACTTACGAAGTTCTTCTATTTTATAGCTTGATATTAACCCTAGATCCTTGCCCTAAGAAATAAGTCAATACTTTATACTCGAGCTCCATCCTATATTATTTAGGATACAACCCAACAAAAAGGGTAGTTTAGCAGAACAAGTGATGTCGAGCCAAGAGCACCTTCATTTTGATATAAAATGGTGGATGCAAGAATCCACAATGGATCGTGTCCTTCAAGTCGCACGTTGCTTTCTACCACATCGTTTCAAACGAAGTTTTACCATAACATTTATCTAATTTGGAGCCGGTATAGAATTGAGTCCATTACAGAATCATGAATAGTCATTGGTTCAGTCGGTACATAGTAATGTATGTTTTTTCTTTTCTAAGATATTTTTCTGAAGAAGTTTTCTCAGAATTGGAAATAAATCCCTATATTTATATATTATTTAATTTCTTTATATATATAATTTATATATATATATTTATATATTTATATTTAAATTATATTTATTTATTTTTATTAAAAAAAATAAATAAATCGAAAAAAAAAAGGATAATAACAATACTTGATAATAACAATACTTGATAATAACAATACTTATAGGCTATGGATTTCCTTTTTTTAGACGTTTTTTTTTTTTAATTTTACTTGAAATTAAGAAATCCTTCTATAATCTTCCCCAAAAGTAAAATTAAAAAAAAAAATGTATGAATTAACCTGTTGGAATCTTTACATACATAAATATAAAAACATAAATATAAATTTTTTTAATTTTAAAATTATTTAATTTATAAGAGCAAAACAAATATAGATTAAGTCCTTAGTCCTTTTTTTATCCTAACTTAACCAAGTCTTAAGAAACTTAATCTCCTTGACTAGTAATAGTACAAAAAACTTTCTCTTGTTTCAAAATTCAGAGATCTGCAGAGAATTAATAATTGAATTACTCCATTTTTTATTTATTTAAGGAATAGGAAATAGGGCTTCTTTCGCATTTCGACTCCGTCAAATCAAAAAGGTTTTTCTAAGTAACAAATTCTCTTCAATATGAAGAAAAGAAACATATGATCAAAAGCCCGTCTAACCTTTATTTTGAATTCAAACCCTTGTTTCTTTCTTAATTGGGTTACAACAAATAAATTGAATTCCACCGCTGTGTCATTTGTTGAACTCGATTAAGTTTAGTTTATTAAAAACTATAAAAAATATATATATTTATTCTGATAGAATGAATATGCTCTGGGACGGAAGGATTCGAACCTCCGAATAGCGGGACCAAAACCCGTTGCCTTACCACTTAGCCACGCCCCATTTAAATTTTGATTTAACGCTAATAAAGAATATTAGTGGTATTGGTTTGTCGTCAATTCTAGTCCAAATATTTAATTTTTAGAAAAAATTAGATTGTTGTTAGGATTTTGACACGGATAGATATAGAATTTTATTTAATTTATTGCTCATTACGTAGAATTCAATTAAGATATTGTATTGAAAGTCAAATTTCTTCTATTCTCCTTTGAGAATTGCAGGATTTTTGGTTGGGTAAACTCAAAGAAAAGGAAAGATTTTTTCTACCTTTCTCTTTTCGTTTTTACTTATATCAATAACTCAACCAAAATACAATTATCTCCAAGAACAAAATAAAAAGTTTATTATGCTTAATCTCTTTAATTTGATCTGTATTAATTCTGCCCTTTATTCGAGTAGTTTTTTCTTCGCAAAATTGCCAGAGGTCTATGCTTTTTTGAATCCAATTGTAGATGTTATGCCAGTCATACCTTTGTTTTTTTTTCTCTTAGCCTTTGTTTGGCAAGCTGCCGTAAGTTTTCGATAAGATCTTTAATACTATCCTAGAAAATGAAAAATTCCTTTAATTTAAGAAAATAAATAAGAAATTCGAACAATTCAAAGGATCAGAT